TATCACAAGAATATTTTTTTTATCGGGACGATAACTCTGAAAAGAAAGATTTCCTATCTTTTCTTTCAACTCAGGAGAAATACGGTCGGGCGGCGCTAATTCGAATCCCTCGGGCAAAATAAGAACAGCACCCACATTTAACCCTCCCTTTTTCCCATTACCAAGAACTTGTTTCAGTTGCATATCATAAGGAATTCGAAGAACTGCTTCAAATACAGTATCGGGAAGCACAGTTTGGGGAACTTCAATATCCACGGGCTTATTAGCTAAATGGCAATTGGCACATACAATTCGTCCGGTTGCTTCTCGTGGGTTTTCATAACCCTGCTGCGCAAAAATGGGATATGCATTTGAAATAGATGTCCGAGTTATTACGTATATCATGATCGATACAGAAATCGATCGAATCATCTGTTCCTTTACCCAAGAAAAAGTATTTCTATTTTCCATATCCAATCGCAGATCCCAGAATTTCTACAATAAATTAGATAGGTAGCTAAGCTAATCTAGTTCCCTATACACGAGTCTGTTGTCATTCTACTGCAACAGTTGTACTGGAATGATGAATACCTTGAGCAGGTAGAAATAGAAAGAATTTTGCTAAAATGGAAAAGGGCTTTCTTTCTAAAGGAAGAAAGATGCTAATTTGATTAATATCAGGAAATCGAATGAGTTTATGCTTCACTAATTGAATGATAAATGACTACAAGCGAAGGAGATAGACGGTTTAAAGAAAAAAAGATCCAAAATTTAAAACATGTATCTAGAATCACTGGAAAACTACAAACAAAAATAGTGAAAATTAGCTCATTAGGAGCCCATCCAAGATCGTTGTAGACCCAACGAATTAGTAGTTCCCAACCGCGGGTGGAGTGAAATCCAACAAAAAAATCAGTAACTAAAAGAATCAAAAAAGCTTTTATTGAGTCATTTAAGTTATAGAAGAATTCCTGAACCCAAGAATTCAAAATGACAAGTTCCTCTTTACCCAGAAAAAAAGAACCACTTAGAATAGCCAAACAGATTATATTTGTCGAGAAATGCAAAATGATATGGAGATGATCCTCATTATCTATTTTGACCAATTGTATTATTTCCTTGTGTATTCCTATAGGAGGTTTTTGTACATGTGTCTTCGGTTTCTCTTTTATCATTTCGTCCAAGAGAAAAAGTTCTTCTAATTCTATGAATCTTTCTAGAACCTTTTTCTCTTGAATATCAGTTAAGAGAGTTTCAGATTGCCTGGTATTCCACCAATTCTTAATCCAAAGTTCCAGACATTTGTTAAAAGAGAAAGAGACTCCCCAGGGCAAAAGTACGATAAATACAAGATATAGGAAAGAAGGCAATGCTTTCTTTTTTTTCATTTTTGATCTGTAAATTGAGTTGTTAATGAATCTGCTTCATTCGCTGACTCTATTTCATTCGCTGACTCTATATGATATTTCTTTTTATTTGAAGCAAAAATTCTATAACAAGGTTTGAGACCTTGTATCTATTCCTCTTTTTTGTATACTAGTGGAATTTCATTGCATTGGGTTCTTTCTTAGATCTAGATGGAGTGGAATAGAGAAATAGAATAAAAAAAAAAGCCCTTTCAGATGAAAATGGAAGAATATTATGCCATATATCTCACTTGGACAAAACAAATTAGAAGCAATTTTCTCTTATCCTCGTTTGTTCCTTTCTTTAGATAAATACTCAAAAATCTCCTTACAATAACGAATCCAATTCATTCAATTCATTTCAAAAATTCAAAAAAATGAAATCGGTATTCAAAATACTTCAATTGGTACGCGCAAGAAATAGGCCAATTCGGCAGCTTTTTGTTCAATTTCTCGTGGAGTAAAAAACTTCTCATCAGTACGAGTCAAGGGAATGACCCCCTGGCCCCGGATTTCCATATAAAGGATACGACGAGGATAAAGACCCTCTTTAACCTGAATTCTAATTGATTGGATATCCCGCATAAGGAATCGAAGGAAGACGCGACGTTTTATTCCAGGGAATCCCCAACGAAAAATGCACACTATTCCCTCTTTTCTATCGAATCGGTCATAACCACTGCCTACATTCCACAAAATAGTGCACCACAAGTAGGAGCTAATGAATAGGCCCGCGATTCCGTAGAAAGACATCACGACCCCCTGTGGAAAAAAAAGAATTTGTTGAGATGGAAGTACAGATATCATATTCTTACCAAGATAACTGGAAGCCCCAACCGATAAAAATCCTAGTGAACCTAGAAAAAGAATACAGGCCCAGAAAAAATTACCTCTTTTTCGAGAACCTTTTAGAAGTTCTATCCATATGTGTTCTGATCGCCAATTCATATTAGATATACTAAATCCAGCAGCGGTCGATTGAAATTGAGAGAATAAGCTAAATGATTTTGACTTTACTTTTTTTGATTCTGAAATCGCCTTCAGTAACTAGTACTCCTGTGAAATAATTGGTTAGATACATTGACTTTCTATTCAAAAAATATCTGTTGATCTACTTAAAATAAAACTTGCTATACCCGGCTCCGCATATGCATGCATTTATGCTCGTAGCCTATATCCGCATCCATAGCCGTTTTTCATTTGTGTGTAGAAAGAGCCACATACCCTACCATATTATATTACTTACACTAAAAAATATCTGTATTATGATCCTGCGTGGAAATACATTGAGAAAATTCGGCCCCATCGGTTCTAGACAATCTTATTTTTCTGCACATAAAGAAATAAAGAAGCCATTGCAATTGCCGGAAATACTAAGCCTACTAAAGGCACGAAAATAGAAGGTAAGTTAAAATCCGTCATAGAATAGGTGTCTCAATTCAAATTTACTATTTCTATCTATTCGAAAAATATCTTAGGATTCTTATAATATAATTAAGTATATCTATTATAAGGAATATTGACTATTGTATTTTTTAGTTTGCAAAATAAAGATTTTTTATAGAATACTATAGAATACTTTAGTATTCTATAAAAAAAAATGAATGGAATGGATAATAAGAAAATTGCAAAAAAGGAGATTCAAAAAAGATTTGATTTTTCTTTTCCCGTCCTCATGGCCTTTCTATCCTTCTAATCGAACTTGAAATTGGATTCAAAAGAAAGCGATTGTGAAAATGAAATACCTCTTTCAGAATACCCTTTAAAAAAGGTCTCAGTACGACTTTTAGTCGAATGCGCCCATTTTGAATCCTAAATCAGTTTCGTCTACCTACTTCCACATGCAATACTTCTTCAACCACTCTCGGACCCCCACAAACGCAAGATGCGCGTCAGGTTTTGAAATAAGGATATCCCCCAACCCCAGTATACCGAAACTCGCTCTTATCCTATCCCACCGGTTGTAAGGATTCATACATAGGGCTTTTTAGTTGATTGATAGTGCCGTTCATACATAGGGCTTTTTAGTTGATTGATAGTGCCGTAAAGTTGAAGCTTTTTTAGACTTTTTTATTAAGCTGTAATTTCCTTCCTGCATACGTGCTCCTCTATCCTCTAGAAGCTCATACAATAATGCGCGGTAAAGGCGGAAAAATAGCATACTCAATCAAAATCAAAGGGCAAATTCTCTTACCTACTACAGATCTCATACTACCCCCTTAGACTTTTTAAGGCGATATACCACCCAAAGGGTATGAAAATGCCGGGTGGAGTTAGCTTTTCGACGAAAACCCGTCCCGTGCAGCGAAGTCCTGTTAGTAAGACCCCGCGCAAGACACAAGAATGGATTATAGAAGAATATTATTCCGAATACTCCTCCGGACGCGTATAGTAGCATTGCGATTCCTAATCTTTTTTCATTGATTCTTTCCCAATAAATAAAGACTTTTTCTGTAAATACTGCGTATTTGATTCCATTATCATATGATAATACTATATTTGTATTTATTTATTGTATTATACCTTTATATATTCTAAATATATAGAATAGAGGAATCTCGATTTGTCAAGTCTCATGATCGTATCAAGATCTATTTTTATTCGGCTCAATCTTTTTTTTAAGATTGAGCCGAGTTTAATTGCAATCAATTAGAAGAATAAAGAAGAATTACTGCATTTCGTAACTGCTTTTTTCTCTTTCTATTTCGCTTCTTTTTTATTTAGACCTTCTTTATATCTAGTTTTATCTACTTATCTATAGTATCTACCGGCTCGAACTCAAATTTGATCGCCTTCCATATTTCACAAGCTGCGGCTAGTTCAGGACTCCATTTGCAAGCTGCTCGGATAATTTCATTACCTTCACGAGCAAGATCGCGCCCTTCGTTACGAGCTTGTACACAAGCTTCTAAAGCCACCCGATTAGCTACTGCACCAGGTGCATTTCCCCAAGGATGTCCTAAAGTTCCTCCACCAAATTGTAATACGGAATCATCTCCAAAGATTTCGGTCAGAGCTGGCATATGCCAAACATGAATACCCCCTGAAGCCACCGGTATAACACCTGGCATAGATACCCAGTCCTGAGTGAAAAAGATACCGCGAGCACGATCTTTTTCAATAAAATCATCGCGCAATAAATCAACAAAACCTAAAGTCATTTCGCGTTCCCCTTCTAACTTACCTACTACTGTACCGGCGTGGACATGATCTCCCCCAGACATACGCAATGCTTTAGCTAATACACGAAAATGCATACCATGATTTTTCTGTCTATCAATAACTGCATGCATTGCCCGGTGAATGTGAAGAAGTAGGCCATTGTCGCGGCAATAATGAGCCAAAGTAGTATTTGCGGTGAATCCCCCAGTTAAGTAGTCATGCATTACAATAGGAACCCCTAATTCCCTCGCAAATATAGCTCTCTTCATCATTTCTTCGCATGTACCTGCAGTCGCATTCAAGTAATGCCCCTTGATTTCACCGGTTTCGGCCTGTGATTTATAAATTGCTTCGGCACAAAAGACAAAACGGTCCCTCCAGCGCATAAATGGTTGTGAGTTTACGTTTTCATCATCTTTGGTAAAATCAAGTCCACCGCGTAGACACTCATAACACGCTCTACCGTAATTTTTTGCGGATAATCCCAATTTTGGTTTAATAGTACATCCCAAAAAAGGACGGCCGTACTTGTTCAACTTATCCCTTTCAACTTGGATACCATGAGGCGGACCTTGGAAAGTTTTTGAATAAGTAGGGGGAATTCGCAGATCCTCCAGACGTAGAGCGCGTAGGGCTTTGAAACCAAATACGTTACCCACAATGGAAGTAAACATGTTAGTAACAGAACCCTCTTCAAATAGGTCTAATGGATAAGCTACATAAGCGATAAATTGATTTTCCTCCCCAACAACGGGCTCGATGTGATAGCATCGCCCTTTGTAACGATCAAGACTGGTAAGTCCATCAGTCCAAACAGTTGTCCATGTACCAGTAGAAGATTCGGCAGCTACTGCAGCCCCTGCTTCTTCGGGCGGAACCCCGGGCTGAGGAGTTACTCGGAATGCTGCCAAGATATCAGTATCCTTGGTTTCATACTCCGGGGTGTAATAAGTCAATTTATAATCCTTAACACCAGCTTTAAATCCAACACTTGCTTTAGTTTCTGTTTGTGGTGACATAAGTCCCTCCCTACAACTCATGAATTAAGAATTCTCACAACGACAGGGTCTACTCGATATGGATTAGGCGTAAATGAAACCTTTGCAAAAATCTTTTAAAACAAAAAGGGTATTCAATTAATATCAACTCATTAAAGAAAATGGAGGGCATGCTTAAGTTAATGAATATGTTTCATTCATATATAATGCGTACACCCTGTGTATGTTCTATCCTATAGGAATTCTACTATAGGAATTCGATAGGAATTGAGTTGTTGTTATGGTAAGTTAACATGGTTCGTTATTAAACCATGGATTTGATTCACCAAATCCATCATTATTGTATACTCTTTGATAGATATAGCGCAACCCAAATCAATCCCTAATCCTTATTTTACAAGTTCTTAATAGGCCCCTTTCTTATTTTGAATGTAAATACCTAAATACTAAGAAAATTCTCTGTTGACAGCAATCTATGCTTCACAGTAGTATATATTTTGTATATCGAAGTCCTAGATAGGAAAGTAGAGTAGGGACAGATCCTCCACAAAAGGCGAAATGTATATGAAAAAAAAGATTGATTGAACTTTCCAACGGACTCATTCCATGAGTAAACGATTGAATGGGATTCGCTTGGGCAACGAAATCAAGTCCTCGTCCCCCTTTCTCTCTTATTGAATTAACTAATTCATTTCCTTTTGACTTTTGGATTTTTGGCTATTTTTTTGGATTTGATTTGGCATTATTCAACAAGAAAAAAAATTCGACAAATTCCTTTTTTTTTTGAAAATTATGTGATAATTATGAGAACCAATCCTACTACTTCTCGTCCCGGGGTTTCCACAATTGAAGAAAAAAGCATAGGGCGTATCGATCAAATTATTGGACCCGTGCTGGATATCACTTTTCCCCCGGGCAAGTTACCTTATATTTATAACGCTTTGGTAGTCAAGAGTAGAGACACTGCCGGTAAGCAAATTAATGTGACTTGTGAGGTACAACAATTATTAGGAAATAATCGAGTTAGAGCTGTAGCTATGAGTGCTACAGACGGGTTGATGAGAGGATTGGAAGTGATTGACACGGGAGCTCCTCTCAGTGTTCCAGTCGGTGGAGCTACTCTCGGACGAATTTTCAACGTTCTTGGGGAACCTATTGACAATTTGGGTCCTGTAGATATTAATGCAACATTCCCTATTCATAGATCTGCGCCTGCCTTTATCGAGCTAGATACGAAATTATCCATCTTTGAAACAGGTATTAAGGTGGTCGATCTTTTAGCTCCTTATCGACGTGGAGGAAAAATAGGACTATTTGGGGGGGCTGGAGTAGGTAAAACAGTACTCATCATGGAATTAATCAACAACATTGCTAAAGCTCATGGAGGCGTATCCGTATTTGGCGGAGTAGGGGAACGGACTCGTGAAGGAAATGATCTTTATATGGAAATGAAGGAATCCGGAGTAATTAATGAAAAAAATTTGGAGGAATCAAAGGTAGCTCTAGTCTATGGTCAAATGAATGAACCGCCGGGAGCTCGTATGAGAGTTGGTTTAACTGCCCTAACTATGGCAGAATATTTCCGAGATGTTAATAAGCAAGACGTGCTTCTATTCATCGATAATATCTTTCGTTTTGTTCAAGCAGGATCGGAGGTATCCGCCTTATTAGGGAGAATGCCCTCCGCAGTGGGTTATCAACCTACTCTTAGTACAGAAATGGGTTCTTTGCAAGAAAGAATTGCTTCTACAAAAAAGGGATCCATAACTTCGATCCAAGCAGTTTATGTACCTGCGGACGATTTGACCGACCCTGCTCCTGCCACAACATTTGCACATTTGGATGCTACTACCGTACTTTCCAGAGGATTAGCTTCCAAGGGTATTTATCCAGCAGTAGATCCTTTAGATTCAACCTCAACTATGTTACAGCCTCGGATCGTTGGCAACGAACATTATGAAACTGCGCAAAGAGTTAAGGAAACTTTACAACGTTACAAAGAACTTCAGGACATTATCGCAATTCTTGGGTTGGATGAATTATCAGAGGAGGATCGTTTAACTGTAGCAAGAGCACGAAAAATTGAACGTTTCTTATCACAACCGTTCTTTGTGGCAGAAGTTTTTACCGGTTCTGCAGGAAAGTATGTTGGTCTTGCAGAAACAATTAGGGGATTTCAACTAATCCTTTCCGGAGAATTAGACGGCCTACCCGAACAAGCTTTTTATTTGGTGGGTAACATCGATGAAGCTAGCACGAAAGCTATAAACTTAGAAGAGGAGAACAAATTGAAGAAATGAAATTAAATCTTTATGTACTAACTCCTAAGCGAATTATTTGGGATTGTGAAGTGAAAGAAATCATTTTATCTACTAATAGTGGCCAAATTGGCGTATTACCAAACCACGCCCCCATTAACACAGCTGTAGATATGGGTCCTTTGAGAATACGCCTCCTCAACGACCAATGGTTAACGGCGGTTCTGTGGAGCGGTTTTGCGAGAATAGTTAATAATGAGATCATCATTTTAGGAAATGATGCGGAACTGGGTAGTGACATTGATCCGGAAGAAGCTCAACAGGCACTTGAAATAGCCGAAGCTAACTTGAGTAGAGCTGAGGGTACGAAAGAGTTGGTTGAAGCGAAGCTAGCTCTCAGACGAGCTAGGATACGAGTCGAGGCTATCAATTGGATTCCCCCATCCAATTGAATACAATCCAATGGTTTAGTTGATACAAAGAAAAAGGGAAGAGGGGTAGAAAAAGTTATTAGATAGCGAAGCGAAGTAAGTCCAATGCTATCTAGTAATTTTTCTACCTACCTACCTACTATTGGATTTGAACCAATGACTCCCGCCGTATGAAAGCAATACTCTAACCACTGAGTTAAGTAGGCAATTTATCACCACAAAGGAAGACCCATTACTTCGATCGATTATAGATCGAATCCTTTTTATAAGCAATACTGCTCCGTTATTGGTATGTTATATAGTAAACAGATCAAAGGGATATCCTCTGGCATTAGAGAATATTCATCTTGACAAGAAATTATCTATATGTTAAGATATCTCTGACAAGGGCTATAGCTCAGTTCGGTAGAGCAACTCGCTTACACGTGCGCCAATGCTTTTCAAGGGAGCTTATTATGCAATGAACATAATTGATCTTATTGCAAAATCAATGTCTTACTTCATAGATTCGAGAGAATAGGAGAACAGTAGCCTGACAAACAGTCGGTTCAGTCCGATTCAGGTGCCAATTCAGGTGCCTAATCAAATAGAACCCTTATTGATTTGCTAGTTGATAAGGTAAATATCCAGCCCACTAAATGCTAGGCGTAATGAGGATAAGGGCCTCCAAAAAACTTCTTTTCGTTCTATGAACTTTAAGGTGTATGAAGTCTCATAGTCAACTCTTGCAGCGGAACGATAGAGACTCCATTTCACTTAGGTTGATTTAATTTAGGCCGGAGGCAGACCTAAGTCAAGGTAATCCTCCTTTGAAACACTTTGGTATTGCTCCTAGATAGATCATAATACAAATAATCAATCAGAGCACAGGGAGCCATCTCATTATCTTTCCGTAAAGAAAAACTATGGTGGACTAACTGATCTTTACATCAGTTGATGAAAGAGCCCAATGCAAAAAAATGCATGTTGGGTCTTTGAAACAGTTCGAATCATTTCGATAATAATCCGTTTGATCTGTTTTACCGAGAAGGTCTACGGTTCGAATCCGTATAGCCCTAATATGTCCTTTTTTTAGATTTTAGGATAGAGATCCTATGTTTCCTTTAGTATAGTTTTCATTTCCTCATTAGTACTTGTTTATAGACTGGACGGTCGCTTGCGCCATAGAATAGAGATAAAAGCATTACCACAGGCTCATTCATCGAAAATCTTAGAGACAGGAAAAGAAAAACGAATTTCTATCAAATCAATAGAAGGAAGGATCCCTTACCTGATTTGAATTCCATCCTCCTTCAAATAGGATATGCTCTAAGTCCCTAGACTTCCCTATAATAACTGCAATGATTTTCTCCATCTTGCGAATTCCTACTTTGTTTGAAGTATATTACTTTGCTTATATATACATTATCTAAATCGATCTACTTTCTATAAAATAGAAAAATTGAAATAAAATCCAAAAATAAAGAAAGAGTAAATAAGAAAACAGAATATTCTGTCTCATAGTTCTGAAATAGAGTTCTTTATTTTTATAGTATTACTCCTCATTAGGCTGCATACATTAGTCATCCTATCTTAATTAGGTTCTAATTATAAATAGAATGGAAATCAAAAAGAAAGGGAGTCGGGATTCCATTGGATGAATCTTTAAAGAAGACAGGGCACAGAGGAAACAAAGGCTAAACTAAGTGCTTTGATTTGAGCAAAACGGATTCTTGTTTCACCGAGGAAAAGAGAGAAGTTCTGGATAAATTGACAACGCTGACTTG